TGGACATGTTTTAGTTTGTTTTGTTTTAGGGGTTGCCACGGGGGCGGGGTAGGTTTGTTAAGTAAATAAAGCGATTTTGGGCTTGTTGTGAATGGAAATTTGGGCGGTGGTTTCGTTGAGAATGGGAAATTAGGCGGTGAATTTTGCCTTTGTTTTATAACAGTTTGTTAAGTTTTATCGAAATCCTGAGCAGTTTTTTGTGCGAATCGGAGTTCGAGTAAAGTTGAAAACTAAAAAACATGTCCTTAAACCATTAATCGAATAACAACATGATAGAAGTATGTGATAATACCATAACCAAATGCTAGGCAAAGTGCATCAGTGTTAGGTTGGGTCCCGGCTAATATTACGACCATATCATTAACTTGGTTCCTGAGGATGAGAAATAGGCCGCAAGCCAGTTATGTTCACTGCCCACTTGAAGGACTCTTCGTCAGCACTGGAAATGTGCAGTGAAAGGAGAGAGAAAAAAAGAAGCAAAGCCAAAAGGATCAGAAAATGACGAGATTACGAAGCAGAGTGTACCTGAAGCCTGTCACAGATGAATCTGTGAAGATAACAGTGTGCGTAATTATTAGGTTCATGGCCCTGACCGAGGAACCAGAGGCGCAAAAGTGCAAGAAGTGCGAGGGTGTAGGGGGAAAGAAGGTACCTGAAGCTAGGCAAAGAGGCGCAAAAGCGCAAGGTTTTTAAATGTGTGGGCCTGAAGCTAGTAAGTCCATACGCTGTGGCCGCCGGGTTGCGGGGTTCTCGTGAGATGCTCGGTCAATAGATAACCGGTTACCTGAAACTAGTTCCCAAGAAACGATTATCGTCCACGGTTGATGCGCATAGACCATTCGGTCGCACTGGTACTTAAAACATATCCGTATTCTGGCCCAGTTAGTGTAAAGAGAAACAGTTTTTATCCTTCTTCATATCATATTCTCTGAGGTGTAATTACATTTCATGTATTGCCGATAGGAGAGTGGAGGAACATTCTGTTATCCGTTTAAGGTTTCGGTGAGGAAGAATTAGGTCCTTTGTCCTTGTGGTATGAGAGTGTTAGTGAGTGTAATGTCTTGTGTTACAGATTATGGGATAGTACATACATTGAATAGTCCTGAGGAATTAATTATAATGTATAAGGGACTATTATGTATGCACGAAATACATAGCCAATAAAAATCGAGCCCCGCATGATTGTGGGGGGGTAGGGGGGGCGTCGAGTATATTGGGCTATGTACGGTTCTTATAGTTGAGCGTCAACGATGGTTTTTCAGGCCATAGACCTTGGATGAGACCAAGTGAGAACCTATGGCCTACCTTGTGTTGCTTTTGGGAGTTGGTTTTGTTTTGGCTGCGTTGTTGGTAGCCTCCAACCCCTCCCCATACTACGGAGTTGTTGGGTTGGTTTTTGGGTCTGTTGTTGCTTGTGGGTGGCTGGTAAGTTTGGGGGCTTCTTTTATGTCGCTAGTGCTCTTTATGGTGTATTTGGGGGGGATGTTAGTGGTTTTTGTGTACTCGGTGTCTTTGGCAGCGGATCCGTTTCCTCAGGTGCTGGGAGGTTGGCGTACTGTGGGGTATGCTTTGGGGGCTGCTTTTGGTGTGGGCGTGGGATCTGTTGTTTTTGGGTGGGGGGCGGGATTTGGAGCGGGCACTGTGGATAGTGTAGGGGTATCTGTTGTTCGGTTGGATTTTAGTGGGGTGGCTTTGTTTTACTCTTGCGGGGCCGGCCTGTTTTTAGTGGCCGGTTGGGGTCTGCTGTTGACCTTGTTTGTTGTTCTTGAGCTTGTGCGGGGGTTGTCTCGTGGGACGATTCGGGCGGTATAGAGTCAGAAAATAGTTTAATGAAGAATGCCAGCTTTGGGAGTTGGTGATAGAGGTTTAGTCCTCTTTTTCTGAGGCGGACTCTAGGAAGGGGGAAGCCTTCGTTCTTTGGTTTACAAGACCAATGTTTTTCTAAACTACTAGAGTTAGTTGAGGATTTTGTTTTCTAGGGAGGAGAGGGTGGGGAATAGGATTAGGATAATGGTAAAGTAGGTTATGGAAGCTAACTGTCCGATGATGATGAAGGGGTGTTCTACTGGCTGGCTTCCTACTCATGTTAGGATTAGTAGGTTGGCGGCTAGGGTTCAGAATAGGAGTTGTGAGATAGGGCGAAAAGCTAGGGTTCGTTGTTTGGATTTGTGGAGGAGGGGGCTTAAGAATAGGACTAGTACGGAGGCAGCTAGGGCCAGAACGCCTCCAAGCTTGTTGGGGATTGAGCGGAGGATTGCATATGCGAATAGGAAGTATCACTCTGGCTTAATGTGTGGGGGGGTTACTAGGGGGTTTGCTGGGGTGAAGTTTTCGGGGTCTCCTAGGAGGTTTGGTGAGAATAGGGCTAAGGTGGAGAGTAGGCAGAGTATGATTATGAATCCGAGGATGTCTTTTAGGGAGAAATAGGGGTGGAATGGGATTTTGTCAGAGTTGGATGAAATGCCTAGGGGGTTGTTGGACCCTGATTCGTGGAGGAAGGTTAGGTGGATTAGGACTAGGCCGGCAATTATGAACGGGAGTAGGAAGTGTAGGGCGAAGAATCGGGTTAGGGTGGGGTTGTCTACGGAGAAACCGCCTCAGGCCCACTCTACCAGGGTTTGTCCGATGTAGGGGATGGCGGAGAATAGGTTTGTGATAACTGTGGCCCCTCAGAAGGACATTTGGCCTCATGGTAGGACGTAGCCGACGAAGGCAGTTGCTATGAGGGTTAGCAGGAGGATAACTCCTGTGTTTCAGGTTTCCTTGAACAGGTACGAGCCGTAGTAGAGACCTCGGGCGATGTGTAGGTAGATGCAGATAAAGAAGAGGGAGGCTCCGTTTGCATGGAGGTTTCGGATTAGTCATCCATATTGGACGTTTCGGCAAGTGTTAGCCACGGATGAGAAGGCTAAGGTGGTGTCTGCGGTATAGTGGGCGGCCAAAAGTAGGCCGGTTAGGATTTGTGTGGTTAGGCAGATTCCTAGTAGGGACCCAAAGTTTCATCAGGCAGAGATGTTTGGGGGGGTGGGCAAATCAATGAGGGAGCTGTTTACTATTTTTAATAGGGGGTGAGATTTTCGTAGGTTAGGGGCCATTAGGGTTTATGGGTTATAATAGTGCTAAGGCGACTAGGATGGAGAGTGCAGAGGATCCTAGGTATGCTTTGATTAGCCCTTTGTGTAGTGGGGTAGAGGTTTTGGTTGTTGTGGCCTGTAGGTTGGCAAGGCCCTCTGGGCCTATTTTCTTATATCAGGACAGGTCTATTAGGTGGTTGGCGATTTTTTGTCCTAGGTTTAAGAGGGTTTTAGAGCCTAGGCGGTGGGTTAGGGGGTTGAAGTATCCTAGGGTGGAGGAGAAGTTTAGGTAGGGGTTTTGTTTTGGTGTGGTTATGGTGTGGGTTGAGGTTGTGAGCTCTCAGGCAAGGATGGCTCCGAGGAGGGTTGCAAGGATAGCTGCGGTCTTTGTGAGTAGGGGTATTGTTATTGGGGGGGTTTGTGTTGGGGTCGTGTAAGAGGTGATGAAGAGGCCGGCTGTGATGCTGCCCAGGGCGAGGCGGGTAAGTGGGTTTGTGATTTGTGGGTTGTTTTCATTTATTGGGGTGATTGTTGGCATGCGGGGACATTCTGTTTGCACTAGGATTGTCATTCGAAGGCTGTAGGTGGCGGTAAAAGTTGTGGCTAGAAGCGTCAGTAGGAGTGCTCAGGCGTTTAGGTAAGAGGTGTTTAGGTTTTCGATAATGAGATCTTTTGAGAAGAATCCGGCGAGGAAGGGGGTCCCTATTAGTGCAAGGTTTCCTGTTGTTAGGCAGGAGGTAGTCGTTGGTAGTATTTTTTGCAGTCCGCCTATTTTACGAATGTCTTGCTCTCCATTTAGGCTGTGGATGATTGACCCGGAACATAGGAAGAGTATAGCTTTGAAGAAGGCGTGGGTTGAGATGTGAAGGAAGGCAAGCTGTGGGTGGTTGAGTCCGATGGTGACCATTATTAGTCCGAGTTGGCTTGATGTTGAGAAGGCAATGATTTTTTTGATGTCGTTTTGGGTAAGAGCACAGGTGGCGGCGAATAATGTGGAGATGGCTCCTAGGCATAGACATAGGGTGAGGGCTTCTTTGTTGTTGGTGAGTATGGGATGGGTGCGAATGAGCAGGAAGACTCCGGCGACCACTATTGTGCTTGAGTGGAGTAGGGCGGAGACTGGAGTGGGGCCTTCTATGGCGGCAGGCAGTCAGGGGTGGAGGCCAAATTGGGCGGACTTTCCGGTAGCGGCTAGGATGAGGCCTAAGAGGGGTAGGGTTGGTGTTTTTGTGGGTGAGAATATTTGCTGTATTTCTCATGTGCTTGTGGTGGAGGCGAGTCAGGCCATGCTTAGGATGAGTCCGATGTCTCCGATTCGGTTGTAGAGTACAGCTTGTAGGGCTGCGGTGTTGGCTTCTGCTCGTCCATGTCATCAGCTGATTAACAGGAAGGACATAATGCCTACTCCTTCTCAACCGATGAAGAGGAGGAAGAGGTTGTTGGCAAGGGTCAGGGTTAATATTGCGGCCAGGAAGGTTGTTAGGTAGGAGAAGAATTTTGTAACATGTGGGTCGGAGGCTATGTAGGATATTGCGAATTGTAGGATAGATCAGGTTACGAATAGAGCAATGGGGAGGAAAAGTATGGAGTATTGGTCTATTTTGAGGCTAAGGGGGATTTTAAAGGTTATGGTGAATTTTCATTCTCAGTGTGAGGTTACGTTGTCTAATCCGGATTGCATGAAGAGAGCTATTGGTGCTAGGCTGATTAGGAAAGCGGTTTTGATGTTAAGGGTGATGGTTTTGGGAGAGTTCTTGAAGTTTTTTAGGAGGATTGGAAGGAGTGCTGGGGTTAGGGTGGTTATTAGTGTAATGAGTGTGAGGGAGGTTAGTAATTGGGGGGTTTCCATTGCTTTTACTTGGACTTGCACCAAGGTGGGTGGTTCCTAAGACCAGTGGATTACTCTTATCCTTTAAAAGCAAGGGGGCTGAGATTTCAGGCTCAGATGCAAGAATTAGCAGTTCTTGTTGGTTGAACCACCCCTCGGCAGGTAAGAAGGGTTTAACTTCTATTTTTAGGGTCACGGTCTAATGTTTGGTTTAAACTATACTTGCATGAGAGGGGTCCTGAAATTAGTTCAGGTTTTAGGATTAAGAGGAGTATGGGGAGGAGGTGGAGGGCTATTAGTAGGTGTTCTCGTGTTGTAGAGTTTTGGAGTGTTGTGATGTGGGGGGATAGGGGCCCTCGTTGGGTAGTTGTTAGTATGAATAGGGTATATAGGGCGGTTAGTAGGGTGGCGGGTCCAGTTAGGAGGATGGTAGGGGGCGATCAATTGAAAAGTGCGATTATGATGGTTAGTTCTGCTATTAGGTTTGTAGAGGGGGGTAGGGCCATGTTTGTCAGGTTGGCTAGTAATCATCAGGTGGCTATGAGGGGGAGGAGGGGCTGTAGGCCTTGGGTTAGGAATAGAATACGGCTGTGTGTGCGTTCATAGTTTGTGTTGGCCAGGCAAAATAGTATTGAGGAGGTTAGGCCGTGGGAGATTATGAGGATCATGGCTCCGGAGAATGATCAGTGTGTTTGGATTATGCTTGCGGCAATGACCAGGCCTATGTGGCTTACGGAGGAATAGGCGATGAGGGATTTAAGGTCTATTTGGCGTAGGCAGATTGAGCTGGTCATTAGGGCTCCTCATAGTGCTAGGGTTATGAATGGGTAGTGGAGGAGGTTGTTTTGGGAGGGAACTACTAGGTGCGTGATGCGTATGATTCCATATCCTCCTAGCTTTAGGAGTAGGGCGGCTAGGAGCATGGACCCTGCAATTGGAGCCTCTACGTGGGCTTTGGGGAGTCAAAGGTGGAGGCCATATAGGGGGGCTTTTACTATGAAGGCCAGGAGCAGGGCTATGTTGAAGAGTATGGAGGATCAGTGGTTGTTTTGTGTGAGGGATATGGGGTGTGGGGTGAGTTTTAGGGTGGGAAAGTGAAGGGTGCCTGTTTGAAGGTGTAGGAATAGGATTGCGATTAGTAGTGGGAGGGAGCTGATGAGAGTGTAGAATAGCAGGTAGATGCCTGCGCTTAATCGTTCTGGTTGGCTTCCCCATCGTGTGATTAGGATTAGGGTGGGGATTAGTGTGGCTTCGAAGAAGGTGTAGAATATTGTAAGCTCTGTGGCGGAGAAGGCTAGGATGATGAGGGGCTGTGTAGCGACTAGGGTGAAGGTAAAGGTTCGTTTCCGTGTAGGGGGTTCGTGCTGTAGATGGGCTTGACTTGCTAGGATTATGAGGGGTGTAAGTCAGCATGACAGCACTAATAGGGGGGAGGATGTATGGTCGATAGCGGTTCATTTGGTGAGCGCTTTGTACGGATGGTATGAGGGGGCTAGTCAATGTAGGCTTAAGGCAGCGATTAGTAGGCTGTGTGTTGTGGTGTTGGTCCATAGGGATTTTAGAGGGGATAGGAGGGCTGTGGGTAGTAGTATAATTGAGGGTAGGAGGATTTTTAGCATTGAAGGAGGTTGAGGTTTTGTAGGTGGTCGGAGCCGTGGGTTCGTGTGGAGGCTACTAATGTCGCTAGTCCTGTGCCCGCCTCGCAGGCAGAGAAGGTTAGTATGAGAATAGGTATGAGGGTGGAGGAGGGTGTCTGGTTTTCTATGGGTCAGGATGACAGGGCAAGATATATTGAGAGCATCATGCTCTCTAAACATAGTAGGGCAGAGATGAGGTGGGCTCGGTGGAAGGCTAGGCCTAGGCTGCTTAGGGCGAATGCGAAGTAGAAGCTTAGATGGAGGGAGGGCATGGAGGAAGTCATAGGGGGCCTATGGTTTGTTGAGTCGAAATCAACTGTCTTGTTTTAGACTAACTTCCTTATTCTGCCCACTCTAGGCCTCCTTGTGCTCATTCGTAGATTAAGCCTAGGGTTAGCAGAAGGATGATAATGGAGGTCCAGGTTAGGGTAGTGGCGGGGTGTTTTAGTTGGGTAGCTCATGGGAGCGGGAGGAGGAGGGCAATTTCTAGGTCGAATAGGAGGAATAAGATGGCTACTGAGGAAGAATCGGATGGAGAATGGGAGACGGGCGGATCCAAGGGGATCGAACCCACATTCGTAGGGGGATAGCTTTTCGGGGTCAGGGCTTGTTTGGGCGAGTCAGAGGTTTAGTATAATTAGGGCTGTGCTGAGGGCTAGGGTTAGTGAAAGTATGAGGGAGATTATGTTTATTGCTCTTCTCTGGGGTTGTGCCAGATTTTATAGATTGGAAGTCTATTGTAATGGATATACTAGGAGAGCAGGACCCTCATCAGTAGATGGTTATGTAGAGGAACAGTCAGATGATGTCTACGAAGTGCCAGTATCAGGCGGCGGCTTCGAATCCGAAGTGGTGGTTAGGTGTGAAGTGGAATTTGATTAGTCGTGTGAGGCAGACGAGAAGGAAGGAGGACCCGATAATAACGTGCAGTCCGTGGAATCCTGTGGCTACGAAGAAGGTGGAGCCATAAATACCATCGGCGATTGAGAATGGCGCTTCGTGGTATTCTGTTGCTTGTAGGGCGGTGAAGTATAGGCCTAGTAAGATGGTGAGTGTGAGTGCTTGGGTTGCTTGCTTTTGGTTTCCTTCTGTAATGCTGTGGTGGGCTCATGTGACAGTAATGCCTGAGGCTAGTAGAATGGCTGTGTTGAGTAGGGGGACTTCTAGTGGGTTTAGGGGGGCGATGCCCGTTGGGGGTCATTGACTGCCTAGTTCTGGGGTGGGGGCTAGGCTAGAGTGGAAGAAGGCTCAGAAGAAGCCTAGGAAGAAGAACACTTCTGATGTGATGAAGAGGATTATTCCGTATCGTAGGCCTTTTTGGACTGTGAGTGTGTGGTGCCCTTGGAATGTGCCTTCTCGTACGATGTCTCGTCATCATTGGAGTATGACGAGGAGAATGGATAGGAGCCCGAGGGCTAGGAGTTGTGAGGAGCTATAGTGGAATCATATGATTAGTCCGGATGTAGTGAGGAGGGCGGCGATTGCCCCGAAAATGGGTCAGGGGCTAGGGTCTACTATGTGGTATGGGTGCGCTTGGTGGGCCATTAGATGTTTTCTTGGAGGTAAAGGCTTAATAGGAGGACAAAAACGTAGGCTTGGATGATGGCTACTGCTACTTCTAGGATTGTTAGGAGAAGGAGGACTGTGGCGGTTAGGGCTGATACTGCGGGTATTAAGGGGAGGAGAGCGATAGTGGCTGTTGAGATGAGTTGGATGAGTAGGTGCCCTGCGGTAAGGTTTGCTGTGAGGCGGACTCCTAGGGCGAATGGGCGGATGAATAGGCTAACGGTTTCGATTATGATGAGGGCTGGGATAAGAGGGGTTGGTGTGCCTTCTGGTAGGAGGTGTCCTAGGGAGGCTGTTGGTTGGTTTCGTAGGCCCGTAAGGAGGGTGGCTAGTCAGAGGGGGAATGCAAGGGCTATGTTTATTGATAGTTGGGTGGTGGGGGTGAATGTATAGGGGAGTAGACCTAAAAGGTTGATTATTAGTAAGAGGGTTATTAGGGATGTGAGGATGAGGGTTCATTTATGGCCTGATTTGCTTAGGGGGGTTATAAGTTGCTTGGCGATGGTGTTGATGGCCCATAATTGCAGGGTGGATGTGCGGTTGGTAATTCATCGATTGTTGGGAGAGGGGAGGAGGAGGGCGGGGAATAGCGTTGATAGCAGGATCAGGGGAATTCCTAGTAGGCTTGGGCTTAAGAATTGGTCAAAGAAGGTTAGGTTCATGGTCAGGGTCAAGGGCGGGTTTTGGTGGTTTGTGGCGTTTTGTTGGAGGGTTGGTTTGTGTGGAGGAATGTTAGTGTTTTGGGTTGGATAATTAGGGAGAGCACTAATCATGACAGGAGCATGGTAAGGAATCATGGGTTTGGGTTGAGTTGGGGCATGTCATTAAGGAGGGGAAGTTCCTCTTTGTCTAGCTTAAAAGGCTAGTGCTGATACATAGCTTCTTAATGATTAAGGGGTTAGGGTGGAGGATCAAGTTTCGAAGTGGGCGAGGGGGGTTGATTCTACTACAATGGGCATGAAGCTGTGGTTGGCGCCGCAGATTTCGGAGCATTGGCCGTAGAAGACCCCCGGGCGGGTGGTGATGAATGATGTTTGGTTGAGCCGCCCTGGGATGGCGTCGGTTTTTACTCCTAAGGAGGGTACAGCTCATGAGTGGAGTACGTCGTCGGCGGTAATGATTATGCGGATTGGGGATTCTATTGGGATAACCATTCGATGGTCGACTTCTAGGAGGCGGAAGTGTCCAAGTGGAAGTTCTGTTGTGGGGGTTATGTACGAGTCGAATGAAAGGTCTTTGAAGTCTGTGTATTCGTAGGACCAGTATCATTGGTGTCCGATGGCTTTTAGGGTAAGGTCCGGCTTGTCGATTTCGTCTATTATGTATAGGATCTGTAGGGATGGCAGAGCAAGTAGGATGAGGACGATAGCTGGGAGGATTGTTCAAATTAGTTCAACCTCTTGGGCGTCTATGGTGTTGGAGGAGAGTTTTTCTATTAATATAAGTGTTAGTAGATATAAGACCAGGCTGCAGATTATTAGGGCAACTATGAGGGCGTGGTCGTGGAATTCTACTAGCTCTTCTATGATTGGAGAGGAGGCGTCTTGGAATCCTAGTTGTGAGTGGTTGGCCATGATAGAGGTGTACAGGACTTTCACCTGTGGCTTGGCTTTGACAGGGCCATGTAATCGGTTTACTGACGCCTCAGTTGAGAAAGAAGCATAAGTGGCTTAGTATGCGGTTGGCTTGAAACCAGCGTATGAGGGTTCGATTCCTTCCTTTCTTGTACTTGGACAAAGGCTGGTTCTTCAAAGGTGTGGTATGGGGGTGGGGAGCCGTGGATTCATTCAATGTTAGTGGGGGTTAGCTCTGACTGTAGGGCTTTTCGTTTTGAGCTTAGGGCCTCTCAGATGATAAACGTTAGTATGATAACAGCTGTTATTGAGATTAGGGAGCCAATGGAGGACAGGGTATTTCATAGTGTGTAGGCGTCAGGGTAGTCCGAGTATCGTCGGGGTATGCCTGCTAGTCCTAGGAAGTGTTGGGGGAAGAAGGTTAGGTTTACTCCTGTGAACATGACTCCGAAGTGGGCTTTGGCTCATGTTTGGTTTAGGGTGTATCCGGTGAATAGGGGGAATCAGTGGGTGAGCCCTGCCAGGATGGCAAAGACGGCGCCTATTGAGAGGACGTAGTGGAAGTGTGCGACTACGTAGTAGGTGTCGTGCAGGGCGATGTCTAGTGAGGAGTTTGCTAGGACGATTCCTGTTAGGCCTCCGATGGTAAATAGGAAGATAAACCCCAGGGCTCATAGTATTGGGGGGTCTCATTTGATGGTGCCTCCGTGCAGGGTGGCTAATCAGCTGAAGACTTTAATTCCGGTTGGGATTGCAATGATTATTGTGGCGGAGGTGAAGTATGCTCGAGTGTCTACGTCCATTCCTACTGTGAATATGTGGTGAGCTCATACGATAAATCCTAGGAATCCGATTGACAGCATGGCCCATACTATGCCCATGTAGCCAAAGGGCTCCTTTTTGCCAGAGTAGTATGCTACTACGTGGGAGATGATTCCAAATCCTGGGAGGATGAGGATATATACTTCTGGGTGGCCGAAGAATCAGAACAGGTGTTGGTATAGGATTGGGTCTCCTCCTCCGGCAGGGTCGAAGAAGGTAGTGTTAAGGTTGCGGTCGGTGAGGAGTATTGTAATTCCGGCAGCTAGGACTGGCAGGGAGAGGAGGAGAAGCACGGCTGTAATTAGGACGGATCAGACGAATAGGGGGGTTTGGTATTGGGATAGGGCTGGGGGTTTTATGTTGATGGCAGTAGTGATGAAGTTGATGGCTCCAAGGATGGAGGATACGCCTGCTAGGTGTAGGGAGAAGATGGCTAAGTCGACCGAGGCTCCGGCGTGGGCCAGGTTTCCAGCTAGAGGGGGGTACACGGTTCATCCTGTGCCGGCGCCTGCTTCTACTGTGGATGAGGCTAGTAGGAGGAGAAATGAGGGTGGGAGTAGTCAGAAGCTTATGTTGTTTATGCGGGGGAAGGCTATATCTGGGGCACCAATTATAAGTGGAACTAGTCAGTTTCCGAATCCGCCGATTATAATTGGCATGACTATGAAAAAGATTATTACGAAGGCATGGGCGGTGACGATTACGTTGTAGATTTGGTCGTCTCCTAGCAGGGTTCCTGGCTGGCCTAGTTCTGCGCGGATGAGGAGGCTTAGGGATGTACCAATCATGCCAGCTCATGCGCCGAAGATTAGGTACAGGGTGCCGATGTCTTTGTGGTTGGTTGAGAATAGTCATCGATTAAGGGTCATAGGTAAGGTGGTAAGATGGCTGAGTGATGTAAGCGTTAGGCTGTAGTCCTTTTTACAGAGGTTTGATCCCTCTTCTTATCGGCCCTGTAGTGAAGTTCATGTTGAGTTGCAAGCTCATTGATATGTGTTAAACCACATTAGGGCCTTAGACAGAAGTCCGTTGGTTTGGGCATCTAGCTGTTAACTAGGGGGTTGTGGGATCGAAGCCCACCTGTCTAGAAGGTTCTAGCTTAATGAAAGCATCTGAGTTGCATTTAGAGGATGCAGGATAATGTCCTGCGGATCTTAGGCAGAAACTAAGAGAGTTTAACTCTTGTTTAAGGCTTTGAAGGCCTTTGGTTTAATATTATCCTAAGTTTCTTAGATGGTGGCTAGGATTATTGGGGAGAGTGGTAAGAGTGTGATGGATAAGGAGGTGAGTGCGGGGGTTAGAGTGGCGGTTGGTTTTTTAGAGGATCATTGTTTTATCTTGTTGGATGAGTTTGGAGGTAGTGTGATTGTTGAGCAGTAAGCTAGGCGGAGGTAGAAGAAAAGTCCTAGGAGTGAGAGTATGGCGATGATTGTGGCTGTTGGGGTGGCTTCTTGTTTAACAAGTTCTTGGATGGTGAGTCATTTTGGTAGGAATCCTGTAAGGGGTGGAAGGCCTGCTAGTGATAGGAGGGTTAGTATTAGGGTTGTGTTTAGTGAGGGGGCTTTAGTTCATGTGGTGATTAGTGTGTGAAGGTTTAGGGTGTTGGTCGTGTTTAGGGCGAGGAAGATGGAGGCTGTTATTAGGACATAGATGTAGAAGGTCAGTAGGGTCAGTTTTGGGTTGTAGATGATGATGATGACTATTCAGCCTAGGTGGGAGATGGATGAGAAGGCTAGGATTTTTCGGGTTTGTGTTTGATTGAGGCCTATTCAGCCTCCTAAAGCAATGGATATGATGGACAGGGTGTTGATTAGGGTGGGGTTAAGTATGTGGGATGTGAGTAAGAGGATTGAGAGAGGAGGGAGTTTTATTACTGTTGAGAGAAGAAGGGCTGTGGTAAGGGGGGCTCCTTGGAGTGTCTCTGGAAATCAGAAGTGAAAGGGGACTAGACCGAGTTTGATGGCAATTGCAGTAGTCAGTAGAAGGCTGGATAGAGGGTGGTTAAGTTGGGTGAGGTCTCACTGTCCGGAGGCCAGTGCGTTGGTGATGCTTGAGAAGAGTACTAGGGCTGAGGCGGCTGCTTGTGTTAGGAAATACTTGGTCGCGGCTTCGATGGCTCGTGGGTGATGGGGTTTTGAGATTAGTGGGATGATGGCTAGGGTGTTGATTTCTAGGCCTGTTCAAGCTATTATTCAATGGTTGCTTGTAATTGTGATTGTGGTTCCTAGGGCTAGGCTTATGATGGAGATGAGTTTTGTGAAGGGGCTCATTAGTAGGGGAGGGGGTTGAACCATCATTTTCGGGGTATGGGCCCGATAGCTTTGTTAGCTGACCCTACTAGGAAATAATATAAAGGAAGTATGGAGGATTTTGATTCCTTTTGTGTAGGTTCGATTCCTGCTTTTCTAAGGGTATGTAGGAAATGAGAGGGCTGGTGTACCTCTATGTTCACTTTATCATAGTGACCCTTGGGCTGTTCGGGCACATTTCCTTAGACAAGGAGGTAGGCCCGCGTAGGAGATTGGCATGCTGGTGTGTCAGAGGTGGAGGGATAGTGTAAGGGGTAGAAAGTTTTTTCAAAGGAGGTGCATGAGCTGGTCATATCGGAATCGTGGGTAGGAGGCTCGGATTCATAGGAAGCTTGAGGAAAGGAGTAGGGTTTTTGTAGCCAGGATGAGGGGAAATAGTTCTGTGGGTGGGTTGAGTGTGCTTGGGTTTAGGAATAGTAGTGCAGTTAGGGTGTTTATTAATATGATGTTTGCGTATTCGGCCAAGAAGAATAGGGCAAAAGGGCCTGCTGCGTATTCTACGTTAAAGCCGGAGACTAGTTCTGACTCTCCTTCTGTAAGATCGAAGGGGGATCGGTTTGTTTCGGCTAATGTGGAGATATATCATATTATTGCGAGAGGTCAGGAGGAGAATAGAAGGTATAGGGGCTCTTGTGTTGTGGATAGCGTGGATATGGTGTAGCCTCCACTTAGTATGACCACGGAGAGGAGGATGATGGCTAGTGTCACTTCATAGGAGATGGTTTGTGATACTGCTCGGAGTGCACCGATTAGGGCGTATTTTGAGTTGGAAGCCCACCCTGATCATAGGATTGAGTAGACGGCTAGGCTGGATATTGCTAGGAGGAAGAGTAGGCCCAGGTTTAAGTCTGTGAGGGGGAATGGGAGGGGGAGGGGGGCCCAGATGGTGAGTGCTAGGAGAAGGGCTAATATTGGGGTTGTGATGAATAGGAGAGGGGAAGAGGTTGTAGGACGGATTGGCTCTTTGAGGAATAGTTTTACTCCGTCGGCTAAGGGCTGTAACAATCCGAAAGGGCCTACGATGTTTGGTCCTTTGCGAGATTGTATGTAGCTTAGGATTTTTCGTTCGACTAGTGTGAGAAATGCTACAGCGATTAGGATTGGGATTATGTAGGTTAGCGCTATGACGGGGGAGGATATGGGGAGATTTGGTCAGGTCATGGTGGGAGCTAGAGAGAGGATTTGAACCTCTGGGTAAAGGGTTTAAGTCTTTTGCATTTGCCGGGCTCTGCTACACTAGCGGCCATGGTTCTGTGGGGGTGTGGGGGTCCTCTTGGTGATTTAGTGGGGGGCATCACTTGTTGGGGAGGGCATGCTTGTGGTATTGGCCCTGCTTTTCCGGTCCTTTCGTACTGGGGAAAGCTGATCACAGATAGAAACCGACCTGGATTGCTCCGGTCTGAACTCAGATCACGTAGGACTGTTAATCGTTGAACAAACGAACCCTTGGTAGCGGCTGCACCACTAGGGTGTCCTGATCCAACATCGAGGTCGTAAACCTCCCTGTCGATAGGGGCTCTTGGGGGAGATTGCGCTGTTATCCCTGGGGTAGCTTGGTCCATTGTTCAATTTTATTGGGTCTGTGGGCTGTTAGCACGTTGAGAGGTGGATCTTGGTTAGGGGGAATGGCCCTAGGCTTTGGAGGCTTTGTTTTCCTCCAAGGTCGCCCCAACCGAAAAATGTTAGCCAGGGTTGTGGGGTGGGCCTGTTAGGCTTAGAGCCAAGGTGGGTGGCTACTGATTTTAAAGTTCCACAGGGTCTTCTCGTCTAGTGGGTGTATTCCTGCTTTTTCACAGGGAGATCAGTTTCACTGATTGTCTGCAGGAGACAGTTAGGGCCTCGTTATGCCGTTCATACAAGTCTCGATTTATGAGACAATTGATTGCGCTACCTTTGCACGGTTAGGATACCGCGGCCGTTGAACGTAATGTCACTGGGCAGGCGTCACCTTCAATACTTGGTTGGCTGAAGGCTATGTTTTTGGTAAACAGTCGGGCCTTGTGTTTGCCGAGTTCCTTCTGCAGACTTGAATCGGCCTATTTGTGCGCTCCGGTGTTGGGTTAACAGGGTGTGTTCAATGCTTGGTCGGGGGGGGGGGGTAGCGTTGAGGGAGTGCTGTTAATGGTGTTGGTAAGCTGGCGCTTAAGGGGATTGGTGTCCTGGTTACTCGTTCTAGCATTAGTTCATCTATGGGGATAGGTTGGCCTGTTGGGGGGTAGGGAGTCACATGGTTTGTGAATCTTTTTCTTGGAGCTTTGACGCACTCTTTAGGGGTGGCTGCTTTAAGGCCCACGGTAGGATGGACGGGTTGGGTTTATCCGCTGGTGGAGGTTGTATCCTTTTTTAAAGGGGCTGTACCCCCTTTGAATAGCTCCCAGCTCGTTTCATAAAGGGTTGGGTGTCCTGGTGGAAGGGCTGGGGGGGAACTAAAATTCGTCTCACAGGCAACCAGCTATCTCCCAGCTCGGTAGGCTTTTCACCGCTACTAACAAGTCTGCCCACCCTTTTGCAACAGGGATGGGTTATGGCTCAGAGTAGCCGCTTGTGAGTAGCTCGCTTGGGTTTCGGGGTGGCAGGCTTAAGTGCTCTTTGTCTGGGGAATGCTTGCTAGATCATAATGCAAAAGGTACAAGGGTTTATCTTTGCTGTATGGTGCTTGGAGTTAGTCATTGCTATTTCATCTTTCCCTTACGGTACTTTCACTATGGCGCCCTGATTGTGCTTTTTTATCTCCTATACTAGGCTTGGGGAAATGTTTTATTTGGGGGTGGGTGGTGGGTTTGTTGATTTTGGTTGGTGGGGCTAGGGTAGGCTTCAAGGCGGTCTGGTAGTTCAGACATCTTTCAGGTGTAAGCTGAATGCTTTAGGTTGTAGCTACGCCTTGAGTGTGCTAAGTGCACCTTCCGGTACACTTACCTTGTTACGACTTACCTCATCTTTGGCGGTTTGTGGTGTTTTAATTAGTGTGGTTAGAGCTTGTGAGGAGGGTGACGGGCGGTGTGTACGTGCCCTAGGACCGGTTTAAAGAAGGCTTGATTATCCTTCTTTACTTCTAAATCCGCCTTCGTGGGGTAGGGTTTCATACCCCGCTTCGTGGGGTTGTTCTATTTTAGAAAATGTAGCCCATTGCTTCCACTTCGTTGGCTATACCTTGACCTGTCTTGTTAGCGGTTGGTGTGCTTTTGAGCCCACTGTTGTGCTCTCATGGAGGTGGGCTGACGACGGCGGTATGTAGGCTGTCTTGGCGAGAAGTGGTTGGGTGTATCGTGGATTATCGATTATAGAACAGGCTCCTCTAGGTGGGTTTAGGGCACCGCCAAGTCCTTAGAGTTTTAAGCGTTTGTGCTCGTAGTTCTCGGGCGGATGCTTGGGTAGAGTTGGCATCGTAATTTAGGGCTAGGCATAGTGGGGTATCTAATCCCAGTTTGTGTCCTAGCTTTAGTGGGGTGGGGTGGGTCGTTGGGGCTAAGGCTAGCTTTGGATTGGGCTTCGGGAGACCTTGGGCTTGTGACGGCTTGGGTTTTGGTTTGGCCTTAGTTGTGTGCGATAGTTTGGGGCCACTCTTTACGCCGGGGGCAGTTAATTTGGGCCTCTTGTGTAACCGCGGTGGCTGGCACAAGATTTACCAGCCCTGGGATTTGTCTTGGCTAAGTCAGGCTTGCGCCTATGGCTTAATGTTGGCTACTGCTGCGTGCCCGTGGGGGTGTGGCTGAGCTTGGTGTCTTGGGCTGCGGGGGCGAGCCTGATACCTGCTCCTTTTGTCTTGGTAAGGGCTAAGGGCTTGTTGCACTGGGGCGCGGATACTTGCATGTATGTGTCAGACGATAATTAATTGCAAGGTTAGGACTAAGTCTTTTGTCTCTGGGGGTTGGTGCCCATCTTGGCGTCTTCAGTGCCATGCTTTGACTTAAGCTACAGGGAC